ATGCTTCGCGATTCCATAATCCCATTTTGTATTCAATTTGGAATTGACCCTTGGATATAAATCGTGAGAATGTATAGTCTTCCTCAAATATGCTATTGAGGGAAAAAGGATTAAACCTTTTAAATTTAAGAAATAAAGTTTTTTTTTTATCTTGATCGGAATATGAAAAAACCGAAAGATCCCTTAACTATTTAAGTTATTAATCGAACGAATCGCACTTTTACCACTAAACTATACCCGCTACATATCTCCATTATTATATATGAATGAACCTTTTGTCGAACAAAGGAATGAGCAAAGGAATGAGATACAATTAAGATAGCATCAGACTCATGACAATTCTAGTGTTGGCACTTCGTCCCGCTGGAGGTACTTGAAAAAAATAGGCGAAGAATAGAAAGCAGCTTATTTAAATAAAACTTGACTTGATCATACTTGATCCTAATTCATAATATAATTTATATAATTAAATATAATTAAATTAAATAATTAAATGAAATAAAATGAAAAGTAATCCTTTTCATTTGCTGGAAGTCATTACTGAACTGACATTCCGAATCCAGGGATTTATTAAAGCTGGACCATAACATAAAAATGATGAATTCCGCATTTCTTTTTTCTTTTTCAACTTCCCCTTCAACTGCCAGATCCTATGAATTTGAATTCGGATCAATCGGATCGATTGGATTTCAAATGTTCAAATAAAATAAAGCTTGTCCCTTGAACAAGTAAATGAGTTATGTTATATATGTTATAACATATGTGTGTTTCATTTTGAATATTGTTTAATATTATTTGATATTGTTTAATATTAATTGTTATATGTATGTGGTATGTGTTCTTTTCCGGTTAGTAATTAAGTAAATTGAGAAAAAAATACTTATATTTATATACTTAATACTTAATAGGAATGTGCAAAATATTCTTTCATATTCTATAGTATTAATAGTATTCTTATTATTAATATAGTATTAATAATACTAACTACTAAGAAATGGCACTTCTATCATAGGACTGGGGATAGACATTTTCTTTGTTGCTTCAATAACAACAAAGAATTTTTGATTTGATATCAAATCATACATAATGAAATTGAATGTAATGGCCCGGCCAGTACTTAACCAGGCCGGGGGAATGAACCTTTCTTACAAAATCAAAGAAATGAAGTAAATGAAGTAAGGGATTCTGTCTATATCTATTCTATTGGGGATAAGATCTCTGTTTCGAATCATTATCTAAATTGAATTACTGATCAAATTCGTAGATATCTTATCCATTTTAATATATAATTATATAATTTAAAATTTGTTTTTAATATATTAATATATTATTTCTATTATTTTTATATTATTATCGTTAATTTATCCTATCTTATAATAAATTATTACTAATAAATTAAATATAAATAATTAAAAAAAGAAAACGAGGTTTTTTTTGTTTCAATCTTTTTACTTCACATCACATAAAAAAAATTTCAATTTTGAATTGGGAGAGATGGCTGAGTGGACTAAAGCGGCAGATTGCTAATCCGTTGTACGAGTTATTTGTACCGAGGGTTCGAATCCCTCTCTCTCCGTTCCCTCTGATCACTTCAGACTTTCAAATTTGAAAAAATGGGATCCTTTGATTTTTTCATCATAGGTAAATGTTAAATGTATGGAATATATAAAAAAAATAAAGAAAACTCAACATTTTTTATTCCTCACGTCCAGGATTACGGCCCGGATCGTTAGATAAGAATCCGAAGATGAAGAGAGAAACAAAAAATATCACTACTGTGTAAACGAAGAGTTTGAGAGTAAGCATTACACAATCTCCAAGATTATTTTTTTTGGAAAAAGGAAATAGATTGCCTATTTTTTATCACATACGTTATTTTGGCATAACACCCCAAAAATGAAGTCTTTTCTTGAATCTTGAAAAAAAGTAATTTTCAACAAATTTCTTTCTACTTTGTAATAAGGTAATAAGAAAAGAAAGGTTCTGATTCCTTCATTACCAAAAATGTTTGGCCATATCCGTTATTGGGTATTGTGGGTTCTTAGAAAGTCCTTGTTTACTGGAATGTCAGAACGAGGAAATAAGTTGATCCAAATTTATCACCGCGGTCATTCAATTCAATATACAAGAATTTCTATTTTTGAATCGAGGGTTCATAATGTAAAACTTATCTGATCTTATCAATTTTTATTTTAGAATTTTTTTTTTCGAATAAATCATGAATTTTGCAGAGTATTCAAAATTTTATCGAAAACTTACAGCAGCTTGCCAAACAAAAGCTAATAGAAAAAATAGTACAGGTATGACAGGCATAACATCTACGATTGGATTGAAAAAGGCATAAGCCTCGGGCAATTTAGCGAAGAAAAAACTACTCGAATAAAGGGTGGAATTAAGACAGATACAGATTAAACTAAAGATATTAAGCATAACAAACATTTCATTCTTGTAGATTATAAAATTGGATTTTGGTTGAGTTCTTTTTATGAAGGAAAAATGAAAAGGCGGGTCAAAAAATCCTTCTTTTTCTTCGAACTCTCCCAAATCAAAAATCTTTCCTTTCATTCTCAAATGAGAATACAAGGAATTATAGTTTCGTACAATATCTTAATTGAATTTTATGTAATGATCAATAATTTGATCAAGAATTTTTTGTGATTCTATATTTACATGTGTTGAATCCTAGCAACAATGTATTTCATATGTATTTGGGCTGGGATTGACGAATGACCAATACCAATATTAGTCTTTATTAGTGTCGAATATAAATCTAAATGGGGCGTGGCCAAGCGGTAAGGCAACGGGTTTTGGTCCCGCTATTCGGAGGTTCGAATCCTTCCGTCCCAGATCGTCTCCATCAGAAACGAAAGATTCTTCTCTTTAACAATTTTCTGTTTAATCTTGCTTGGATATTGGATATATATAATGTGTGACCCAACCCCTTCTTTGTTCCGAATTCAATGTACGGGTAGAAATAAAGATATTTCTTTGAATTCTTAATTCAAAAAAGAATTGGGGGTGGATCATTCCCATTCAGAGTATGCTCATACTCATATTCATAGTGAAGTTAGTTACTTAGGGAAACCTTGTGTTCCATACCCGTGAAATGGGAATTCGCACATGGTGCATTCTGAATTGAAATAGAAAAAAAAAGGTCTTTTTTCTATTCCACTCCCCAAGGAAAGCCTAAAGAAAATAAATGGTGTATCCCAATTCCACACTTTATGTAGAGACTAAAGATTACGTAGTTTTTTGTATTAATTGCATTTCATCGTTCGTCTTAAAACTTCTAAGGAAAAAATAGGAAAAAGAAATTGATCTGGATCCCATTTTCTTTTTTTGTATTTTAGCTTATTCAATTGAATAATTGGAAATCAATATAATGTAATGATTGGATGGATGAAAATTTATATATTCCATTTTTATGGAATTGGAGGAAAGATTCTTGAATCTGAAGTAAAACAAAATTGGTCTGTATGCTGTATAATAGATATTATGTATTATTATTGTATTGTTCTATTTCAGTAACAGCGGCCCCTTCCCTTGGTTAAGTCAAAAGGATCTGTGATCCTTTAAATATCCATGATTACTCTCAGTAACAATTGTTCGTTGTATATGATGGATATGAAAAGATTAGATTCTTCTTATTCTTGATTCTGATTTTCTCTTTCAGATGAAAGAAAGAATAACGACTTTTATCTTACACGAAACCTCTTCTATTCCATACTCACGAAAACAAAAAACGATTTGAATCTTCATTTTTGTGAACCCTTGGTACTTGAATAAGTGTGAAAAATCTATATTATAGAGAGACTTCCGACCTTTTCGAGTCATCGGAATAGCTTATATTTGGTTAATAACTGATTTTGTTCCGGAATTGAAAATCCATCCGGGATTGAAAATCTATTCTATTATTCTATTAAGTAAAGGCCTTTACTTTTTAATTACTTTTTCATTTTTAATTTATGTGTTCGAATAAAAAGGGATGATCCTTTTTATGATTCATCATCCCGAACAATCTGTTGAAGATGTAAATAAGACTTAAGTAAACGCGTTTATTCGTCTTTTTTGGAAATCTGTTTCATTTGAGCCAATGACTATTCATGATTCCATATTGAATCAATTCCATACCGGTTCGAAATTTAATCAGAGGAATGTTATGGTAAAACTTCGTTTGAAACGCTGTGGTAGAAAGCAACGTGCGACTTGAAGGACATGATTCGTTGTGGATTCTTACATCCACCATTTTTTATAGGAATGAAGATGCTCTTGAATCGACATAGTTTGTTCTGTTCTTGCTAGGAACCTAATTTGTGTTGGGTTGGTAAATAGGAATAGTACATAATGGAGCTCGAACAAAAAGTATTGATTCATTTATCGGGGGGAAGAATCTAGGGTTAGTAACAATTAATAAGTTAGACCAACTTTGTAAATATATCCTCAATATCGAAATCGAAGGGTTATAATTCGAACAAGTTTGAAATAAAATAAAAAAGTAAAATTTGTCGAAATTGGTAAAACTTTTTCGATTAAAATGAAAAGTGTATTATATTACAAGGGAATTAATCTTTCGTATTATTCATAGAAAGAAATAACAAAAAACAAAAGGTATGTTGCTGCCATTTTGAAAAGGAATAAGGATCACCGAAGTAATGTCTAAACCTAATGATTTTACAAAGTAAAGAGAAAGGATTCCGGAACAAGGAAACACTATTTTCAATTGTCTCAATAATTTTATTGAATTTTATTATAATGAAGAAGAATAATAGATTCGAGACGAGACAAACAAAAGAGGTTAGAGACGACTCAAGAAATGTCTAAAGAGTTACTTTCGCACTTTTTCAGAATTGCCCAACTTGAGTTATGAGTACGAATGATATTTCTTTTTTTCTGTATCTGTAAGTAAGAACAAAAAACGACTCAAATTATAGTCGACTTCATGATTTTATGGATCTATTTGCCATTATATACAGAATATACAGAAATATTAGAATCATTTTTTCTCGAGCCGTATGAGGAGAAAGCCTCCTATACGTTTCTAGGGGGGGGGTATTATTTATCCACATCTATCCCAATGAGCGATCTATCGAATCGTTGCAATTGATGTTCGATCCCGAAGAGAAGGAAGAGATCTTCAAAAAGTGGGTTTTTACGATCCGATACAAAATCAAACTTATTTAAATGTTCCTGCCATTCGTTATTTCCTTGAAAAAGGTGCTCAACCTACAGGAACTGTTCATGATATTTTAAGGAAGGCAGAATTATTTTAAAGTTAAAGAAAGACCTTCATAAAGAAAAAAAACAAAATTTCTTTGAATAATAATAATAATAAATAAACAAGAAAAGGTAACTAGTATCTATTTTGGGCAATTAGTTACTCAAAATTTGCTCTTTTCTTGTTGTATTCATACTTTTTCTCTACCTTTTCCTTCTTTTTTTTTTTCATCTAAATTTCTTATTTATGTTGTGCCAATCCAACACGAATTCTTATTTGATTTACTTAATACTTCAATATTTACTTAATACTTAAATACAATACTTAATTAATTATTAATTTAATTGAATTTGTTTTCCATTCATATTGACAATGTTGTATCGAACAAATATAATTCGATCGTAGATAAGCGGATCCGTTTATTCTGACCCCTAATTGGTTTTTCCTTTACTTCGGTCAAATGATGGGTTTGCCGGATTTACTATTATACATATACAAGATGTATTTTCTTAACGAAAATCAAAAATTTTGAGAAAATGGTCGGTCTGTAAATTTTGATATTTCTATTGGGAATCCGTTGTTTTTTTTTTTTTATCCGATCCATTCATTTTGCTATTTTGGTGTTTAGAATTGATCATAAAATCTTTCCTTTCTATTTCTTGTTAGTTCAATGTTTTGACGTAGTTGTACAGTGCAATTCAATTGATTTTTTTTATTTCGATCGTATCTACAAATCATATTTCTCTGGGTTGCTAACTCAACGGTAGAGTACTCGGCTTTTAAGTGCGACTATGATCTTTTACACATTTGGATGAAGTAACGAATTCGTCCAGACTATTGGTAGAGTCTATAAAACCGCGACTGATCCTGAAAGGTAATGGATGGAAAAAACAGCATGTCGTAATAATAAGAAGAAAATGGAATTTCTTAATTTCTTATTAGATTCCTATTTTTTTTTAGTAGAATTTGGAGTCGATCCTTACCAGATCAGTCCAAAATTTTGTTTTTATTTTAGGAGGAAGACAAAAAAAATGCACATTTACGGTTGGGTTTAGTGAATAAATGGATAGAGCCCTACGGCTCCAATTCTGGTAAAAAAAAGCAACGAGCTTCTATTCTTTATTTGAATAATTACCCGATCTAATTAGACGTTAAAAAAAATTAGTGCCTGATGCGGGAAAAGGTTCTCCTGTGAGTGGTCCTTTGATTCTTTTTTTTTTCTTTTTTAAAAAATCCTAACTATTCTCTATTATAGATTGGAAACGAATGTGTAGAAGAAACAGTATACTGACAAAAAGAATTTGTTCCAAAGTCAAAAGAGCGATCGGGTTGCAAAAATAAAAGATTTTTGAACCTCTAGTAATTATAACGAGGATAAACCCATTAGATAGAAGGGAAGAGGAAAAAGATCTGTTGATTGGACTTTCTGTTTCCGGGGTATATATATTTTTTTGTACATAATACATACCTTGTTCTGACCATATTGCACTATGTATAATTTGATAACCCAAGAAATGCCTACTGTTTTTGTTTCAAGTAGAAAAAAAATGTAAGTCAATGGAAGAATTACAAGGATATTTAGAAAAGGATAGATCTCGGCAACAACACTTCCTATATCCGCTACTCTTTCAGGAATATATTTATGCACTTGCTCATAATCATGGGTTAAATGGTTCGATTTTTTACGAACCTGTGGAAGTTTTTGGTTATGACAATAAATCTAGTTTAGTACTTGTAAAACGTTTAATTACTCGAATCTATCAACAGAATTTTTTGATTTCTTTGGTTAATGATTCTAATCAAAATCGATTCGTTGGATACAACCACAATAATTTTTTTTTTTCTCATTTTCATTCTCAAATGATATCAGAAAGTTTTGCAATTATTGTAGAAATTCCATTCTCGTTGCGATTAGTATCTTATTTCGAAGAAAAAGAAATACCAAAATATCATAATTTACGATCAATTCATTCAATTTTTCCCTTTTTAGAGGACAAATTATCACATTTAAATTATGTCTCAGATATACTAATACCTCATCCCATACATATGGAAATCTTGGTTCAAATTCTTCAATGCTGGATTCAAGATGTTCCTTTTTTACATTTATTGCGGTTCTTTCTTCACGAATATCATAATTTGAATAGTCTTCTCATTACTCAGAAGAAATCTATTTACGTTTTTTCAAAAGAAAATAAAAGATTATTTCGGTTCCTATACAATTCTTATGTATTTGAATGGGAATTTTTCTTCGTTTTTATTCGTAAACAATCTTCTTATTTACG